GGTAAATTATGTTCGATTTTTTAGCATTGAGAAATTTACCTAAAAACTTAGCAGAGTTTTTTAGGCTAAAATTTGGTAAATTTTTGCGGGGGGGTAACGCCGAGATGCATATATATATATATATAATGCGGATGGCTAACCCACATCTTCAACTCGGTGGCCTGCACGTTCTCGAACCTTCCTTGGTTTCGGGGTTTGACAAGGATAACAGGATTTGCTGAGCGTAGGGGGTAGGGGGGTTTGTCGCGCAAAAACAAAGGGGGGCATATATATAAGGGTATGTTGAAGGAGAGATGAATGTGTTATGCACCTGATTGAGTAATATGTAATTCTTAAGTTATGTCTTTTAATAATGAACCTACTTTAACTTCGAGCAAGGAAATGCACAACCTTGAGATGTTAATTGCGCCTGCACTCTGAAATGTAAGTGAAGGGAAACCAAAAAAAAGAACCCTATGCATATAAAAGAATGCCCGGCATGTGGGGTAATGCGGAGTATGTAATTACAGCATTAACCGGATGCAAGTAAAAGTAAAGAGTAGTGGGTCTTCGCACTAAAGTACCTGAAAGAGAAACCAGATACAAGGAATAATTCACAATATACCTTATTTACGTATTGTGTCCCTGGTTCTATCATTAATAATATGCCTTACGTAATTAAGATGGTGGTCTCTCGCGGCATTTGTAAGATCAATGTAAATTTAGTCATAATACCATTCATAAACGTGTGTGGGCCATGTTTAGGGGAATAATCTGCTTTCTAAGTTAGAATAAAATATTTGTGAGTTTAAATAATTTGTCTTATGTACGTCTTGGACGTTAGTACATGCTTTTAGGTTAAAATAATTGCATGGTGATAATACATACATATATTAATATAGTACATGATATTGTGCATTTATGCACCGTCATATACTTTACCACTATAAGATGTTTACCACCAGAAGATAGTTTAATTTAGAATTCTGGCTTTGGGAGCCAGGGGTGGGAGTTAAAATCTCCTTTTTCTGGGCGCTAGGAGGGAATTTAACCCTCGATCTTCGGATTACAAGACCGATGCTTTAAAACTAAGCTACTAGGGCAGGCTCATTTCAGCGCTTTGTTCTCTACTCATCCTGCTAGTGGAACAAGAATGAGGAAGAGTGCAAAATATAAAATGGATGCGACTTGGCCAATAATAATATATGGATGTTCCACGGGTATGCCTCCGATTCATGTCAAAATGATTATGTCTGCAACTAAGGTTCAAAATAAGAATTGCGTTATAGGGCGGAAAGTTAGTCCTCGTTGTTTTGAGGTATGTAAGATCGGCACAACTATTAGCACTAGAATACTAAACAGTAGTGCGAGGACCCCTCCTAGTTTATTTGGGATGGATCGGAGAATGGCGTAAGCAAATAAGAAATATCATTCTGGCTGAATATGTGGGGGCGTTACGAGTGGGTTCGCTGGGGTAAAGTTCTCTGGGTCACCTAACAGGTTAGGGGAAAATAATGCTAGAGAAGTAAGGGCTAGTAACATGACCACAAAGCCAAGAAGGTCTTTGTATGAGAAGTATGGATGGAAAGAAATTTTATCTGCGTCGGAGTTTAAGCCGGCCGGGTTGTTTGACCCTGTTTCGTGTAGAAATAGTAGGTGTAAGAAGGTTGCGCCGGTAACAACGAATGGTAGAAGGAAGTGGAATGCGAAGAACCGCGTGAGAGTTGCGTTATCTACTGAGAAGCCGCCTCAGATCCATTGCACAAGGGTGTCGCCTATATAAGGAACTGCTGAGAGGAGATTTGTAATTACGGTGGCACCTCAAAAAGATATCTGTCCTCATGGAAGTACATAGCCGACGAAGGCTGTCATTATAACTAGAAGGAATAGGACTACGCCAATGTTTCAGGTTTCCTTGTAAAGATATGATCCGTAGTATAGGCCCCGTGCAATGTGTATGTAAAGACAGATGAAGAAGAACGATGCTCCGTTAGCGTGTAAGCTTCGAATGAGCCAGCCATAATTAACGTCTCGGCAAATGTGGGTTACTGATGAAAACGCGGTGGAAATATCAGAGGTATAATGTATAGCTAGAAATAATCCCGTGAGGATTTGAGTAATTAAACATAACCCTAGGAGGGATCCGAAGTTTCATATCACTGAAATATTAGATGGTGTTGGAAGGTCGACTAGCGCGTCATTAGCGATTTTTATTAGTGGGTGGGTTTTTCGTAGGCTTGCCATTAGTTCCTGTAGTTGAATAACAACGGTGGCTCTTCAAGTCATTGGTCTCGGTTAAAATCTGAGCAAGAATTATGACCTATTTCGTGTTTTTATTACTGGTAGCTTTAATTGTGGGCTTAATTGCTGTTGCGTCTAATCCCACGCCCTATTTTGCTGCCTTAGGCTTGGTAGTGGCGGCGGGGGTTGGGTGCGGGGTGTTAGTTAGTTGTGGGGGGTCCTTCTTATCCCTAGTTTTATTTCTAATTTACTTAGGAGGGATGCTTGTGGTGTTTGCTTATTCGGCAGCTTTGGCTGCTGAACCTTTTCCGGAGGCTTGGGGGAGTCGTTCGGTGGCCGGGTATGTGCTGGTCTATTTGGTCGGCGTTGCTTTGATAGCGGGGTTGTTTTGAGGGGGGTGGTACGAAGGTTCTTGGGTAATTATTGATGGGCTTAAGGAGTTTTCTATACTGCGGGGGGATGTTGGGGGTGTGGCGATGATATACTCCTTTGGTGGTGCAATGCTAATTATTTGTGCTTGGGTGTTGCTCCTGACACTGCTTGTGGTGTTGGAGCTTACCCGGGGTTTAAGTCGGGGTACGCTTCGAGCAGTTTAAATGAGGACTAGAAGGATGGCTAGGGTTACGGTCAGAAGGAAGATGGTTAAATATGTTTTAATTATTCCTCGTGCAATGTTATTCAGCATTTTTGCCATTATTATCTGCGTGAGCGTTAGTCCTTTTGGTCCGGCGGTTTGGAATCAGGTTTGATCAAGTTTAGTGGCAGCTGACTGTCCTAGAGTTAGGTTGACTTTTGGGGAAAGTCGGTGTACCAGTGAAGGAAAATATCCTAGTATGTTTGAAAAGTGGTGGGTTGGGGCCATCGGGTTAACCTTAAGTTGTTTGTTAGTCATGGCTGCAAGTTCCATGGCCACGAGGAGTCCAATAATAGTTACGGTTAGGGCTGCCATTTTTAGGGTTGTAGGCATCGTTATAATAGGTGTGTTTAAGGGCAGGAAGTTGTAGGTAATGATAAGTCCTGCAATAATGCTTCCCCAGGCAAGTCGCTTGATAGGGTTAAGTACTAGCGGGTTGTTTTCATTAATGGGAGAGAGGGGTAGGAATCGGGGAGATCCCATAGTCACAAAATATACAACTCGGAAGCTGTAAACTGCGGTGAATGAGGTAGCAATTAGTGTTAGAGTTAGGGCTCAGGCGTTAAGGTAGGAGGTACTTAGGGCTTCAATGATGGCATCTTTTGAGAAGAATCCGGCTAGAAAAGGGGTGCCTGTTAGTGCTAGGCTGCCAATTGTAAGGTAGGTTGAGGTGGCAGGCATAAGTTTGTAGAGGCCTCCCATTTTCCGGATGTCCTGTTCGTCATTTAGGCTATGAATAATAGATCCGGAGCACAGGAAGAGCATGGCTTTGAAGAAAGCGTGTGTGCAGATGTGAAGGAATGCTAGTTGTGGTTGGTTTAGGCCAATCGTTACCATCATTAGTCCAAGTTGGCTGGATGTTGAGAAAGCAACAATTTTCTTGATATCATTCTGGGTGAGGGCACAGGTGGCGGTAAATAAAGTGGTTAGTGCTCCTAGACATAAACAAATTGTTAGCGCCAATTGATTATTTTCCATAAGGGGGTGAAGGCGAATCAATAGGAAAATTCCGGCGACAACCATAGTGCTAGAGTGGAGTAGGGCCGAGACTGGCGTAGGGCCTTCTATGGCAGAAGGGAGTCAGGGGTGTAGGCCAAATTGGGCCGATTTCCCCGTTGCTGCTAGGATGAGTCCAATTAGGGGAACTGTTACGTCGAAGTTTTTTGATAGAAAGAAGATTTGTTGAATTTCTCAGGAGTTTAAATTTATTGCGAATCAGGCCATGGTTAGGATTAGTCCAATATCTCCTACACGGTTGTAGATGACAGCTTGGAGAGCTGCTGTGTTGGCGTCTGCTCGTCCATGTCACCAGCCGATCAATAGGAAGGACATGATTCCGACTCCTTCTCAGCCAATAAATAGTTGAAATATATTGTTAGCTGTAACAAGTGTAATCATGGCCACTAAAAATAATAGTAAATACTTAAAGAACCGGTTTATATTGGGATCAGAATGTATATATCATAATGCAAATTCTAGGATTGATCAGGTGACATAAAGGGCAATAGGGGTGAAGATAAGGGAGTAGTGGTCAAACTTGAAGCTGATGTTTACGTCAAATATTTGTGTATTTATTCAGTGTCAGTTTGTAGTAATGCTTTCCACCCCCTGGTCTAGGAAAATTATAAGTGGTAGTAGGCTGATGAAAAACGCGGTGCTGACCGCAGTTTTGACGTGTGTGCGTGCTCATTCCGGTTTTTGAGGGTTTGGATTTAATGTTGTTAATAGGGGAAATACAAGGGTTGCGAAGACTAAAATGAGTGAGGATGATATCATTAGGGCTGCTGGGCTCATAGCTTTTGCTTGGATTTGCACCAAGAGTTTTTGGTTCCTAAGACCAATGGATGGGCTGTTATCCTTCAAAAGCGTAAGGAAGCCGAGGATTTTAACCTCGGTGCATAAGGATTAGCAGTACTTACTGATGTCTGTCCTTCCTTGGTGAGTAAGGGGACTTTAACCCCTATCTTTAGAATCACAATCTAATATTTTGGTTAAACTATACTTACTAGTAACATCATCCTCACATGAGTTCCGGTTTTGTTACAAGGAGAATTACTGGAATAAGGTGAAGGGCTATTAATAAGTGTTCTCGGGTGTGGAATGGTGGGAGTTTTATGATGTGGTTTGGCGCTGGGCCGCGTTGAGATATTAAGAATATATAGAGGGAGTAGCCTGCGGTGATTAGTGTTCCTAGTCCTGTAAGCGCAATGGTTCAAGGAGATCAGTTGAAAAGGGTTGTAATAATTATAAGCTCTCCTATTAAGTTGGGGAGGGGTGGTAGTGCTAGGTTCGCCAGATTGGCAATAAACCACCAAACTGCCGTTAGTGGAAAAATTATTTGTAGTCCTCGGGCAAGAATTATTGTTCGACTATGGGTTCGTTCGTAGGCCGTATTAGCCAAGCAGAATAGCATAGAGGATACTAGGCCATGGGCAATTATGAGAATGATTGCCCCTGAAAAGCCTCATGGAGTTTGAATTAGAATCCCCCCGGCTACGAGGCCCATATGGCTTACAGAGGAGTAGGCGATTAGTGATTTAAGGTCTGTTTGTCGTAGACAGATGGATCCTGTTATGACAATACCTCATAGTGCTAGAATAATAAAAGGGTAGATTAGTTCTTTAGAGAGGGGGTCTAGCATAATTATAATTCGTATTATTCCATATCCTCCTAGTTTCAATAGGACTGCTGCTAGTACCATAGACCCTGCAACGGGGGCCTCCACGTGTGCTTTTGGCAGCCATAGGTGTACTCCATACAGTGGTATTTTTACTAGAAAGGCGATCAAACAGCCTGCTCATCAGATTTTGTGACCTCAGGAGTCTAGTAGTAGTGGTTGGGTATATTGAATTACTAGTATGGACAAGGTCCCTGTGGATTGTTGGAGGAGAAGTAAGGCAACCAAGAGTGGGAGGGATCCGGCCAGGGTATAAAACAGGAAGTAGGTTCCCGCGCTGAGGCGTTCAGTCTGGTTACCCCATCGAGTGATAATAATGAGTGTAGGAATAAGTGTGGCTTCAAATATAATATAAAATATAATGATCTCTGTGGCGCCGAATGCCATAATTAGGAAAGTTTGAAGGGAGGCGAGAAGTGTAATATAAAGGCGTTGTCGGCTAATTGGCTCAGGGCTGATATGGTTCTGGCTGGCTAAGATCATTAGGGGAAGAAGTCAGCATGTTAATACTAAAAGCGGGGTGGATAGAGGGTCTGTAGCTAAGTATGAGTTGGATGTGGTTCATCCAGTCTCTGATGTTCATTTAAGTCAAGTAAGGCTAATTAAGGCAATCGAAAGGCCATGAGTAGTTGAAGTTGTTCATAATCATTTAGCGGGAACAAGCCAGATTGTTGGGAATAACATGATTGTGGGAATTAATACTTTTAGCATTGCAGGAGGTTGAGGTTTTGTAGGCGGTCTGTGCCGTGGGTGCGAGCTGTGGCTACTAGGAGCGCAAGGCCCGTACTTGCCTCGCAGGCGGAAAAAGCTAGTAACAATATAGGGGCTGTGGAAAAGCTTGTTGATTCGAACTGTAAGGTTCATAGGGCTAGTGCAATAAATAGGGACAATATTATTCCTTCTAGGCATAGTAGTGCAGAGAGTAAGTGTGTACGATGGAACGCTAATCCTATTAGTCCTAAGATAAAGGCTGAGCTAAAGCTAAAGTGTACTGGTGTCATAAGGGGGTCGTGGACTTTAACCACGATTTTCTGAGCCGAAATCAGAGGTCTTTTTTGGACTAACTCCCTATTCTGCTCATTCTAGTCCTCCTTGAGTTCACTCATAAATTAGTCCAAGGGTTAATAATATTAGGACTGCAGTGGCTCAAAAGAATGTTCCGGTTGGGCTGTGAAGTTGATCTCCTCAAGGTAGGGGGAGGAGAAGGGCGATTTCTAAATCAAATAAAAGAAATAAAATTGCTACCAAGAAGAATCGAAGGGAGAAGGGCAGCCGGGCAGATCCTAGTGGATCAAACCCACATTCATAAGGAGAGAGCTTTTCCGCATCCGGGTTTATTTGCGGTAGTCAGAAGGACACAACTGCTAGAATTGATGATAGGGCTATTGTAATAATAAAGATAGTTGTAATTAGATTCATTATCTTTCCTTGGGGTTTAACCAAGACTAAATGATTGGAAGTCACTTGTACTAACTTTAATACTAGAAAGATATGAGCCTCATCAGTAGATGGATACGTAGAGGAATAGTCACACTACGTCGACAAAATGTCAGTATCAGGCAGCGGCTTCGAAGCCGAAGTGGTGCTCGGATGTAAAGTGGTACTGGATTTGACGGAGAAGGCACACAGCCAGGAAGGTTGATCCAATAATAACATGTAGTCCGTGGAATCCTGTGGCTACAAAGAATGTAGAGCCATATACTCCGTCCGCAATTGTAAAAGGTGCTTCGTAGTATTCCATGGCCTGAAGGGCAGTAAAATAGACTCCTAGAATAATCGTAAGCGCGAGAGATTGAATGGCTTGTTTTCGCTCACCTTCCATAATGCTGTGGTGGGCTCATGTAACTGTTACCCCGGATGCTAATAACACAGCCGTGTTAAGGAGAGGCACTTCAAATGGATCTAATGTAGTAATTCCTGTAGGGGGTCAACATCCTCCTAGTTCAGGTGTTGGTGCTAGGCTTGAATGATAAAAGGCTCAAAAGAAGCCTAAAAAGAAGAATACTTCGGAGGTAATGAATAGAATTATACCATAACGTAGTCCCTTCTGAACTGGTGGTGTGTGGTGTCCTTGGAAGGTCCCTTCTCGGATAATGTCACGTCATCATTGGAATATTGTGAGAAGTAGAAGAATTAGTCCAAGAGTTATTAGTGTTATTGAGTGGAAGTGAAACCAGATTGCTAGGCCGGATGTTATTAGTAGAGCACCGACGGCTCCGGTTAGTGGTCATGGGCTTGGATCAACCATATGATATGCATGTGCTTGGTGGGCCATTAAACGTTTTCTTGTAAATAGAGGCTTAGGAGTAGTACGAATATGTAGGCTTGAATTATGGCTACGGCAACTTCTAAAAGTGTTAGTAGGAAAAGAACGGCGGCGGTCAGAATTGCTACTGTTGGTATCATGGGTAATAATACAAATACGGCTGTGGCGATGAGTTGAATTAGTAGGTGACCTGCGGTCAAGTTGGCTGTAAGTCGAACGCCTAGTGCTAGCGGTCGAATAAGTAGGCTAATTGTTTCGATAATAATAAGTACAGGAATTAGTGGAATAGGGGTTCCTTCTGGCAGAAGATGTCCAAGAGCGACTGTTGGTTGGTTTCGCATGCCGATAATTACTGTAGCAAGTCATAGTGGTACAGCAAGTCCTATATTTAGGGATAGTTGTGTTGTAGGTGTAAAGGTATACGGCAGAAGGCCTAATATATTAATAGTGATGAGGAAAACTATTAAAGAGGCTAGTAGCAGTGCTCATTTATGTCCTCCTACGTTTAGAGGTAGTATAAGCTGGTTGGTAAACCGGTTAATAAATCATGTTTGGACAGTGATAAGTCGGTTATTTACTCACCGAGATGGTGGGGTTGGAAATAGTACTCATGGTAGTGCAATTGCAATAGCAATGAGTGGGATCCCCAGGAAGGATGGGCTTGCAAATTGGTCGAAAAAGCTTACTATCATGGTCAGTTTCAGGGTTCAGTTTTATGTTTTTCTTCACTTATTGGGGCTGGCTCATTTGGTGCTGTGTGGTTCAAGATTTTGGTTGGGATAATAGTGAGGAAGACGATTCATGAAAATACTAGAATTGCGAATCAAGGGTTGGGGTTGAGTTGGGGCATTTCACTAGAGGTGGTCGGTAGTCACCAAACTTTGGCTTAAAAGGCCAACGCTTTGTCCAATAATTAGCTTTCTAGTGAGGCGTCTTCTAGTATTAATGAGGATCAGCTTTCGAAGTGTTCTAGTGGGACAGCCTCAACTACAATAGGCATAAAGCTGTGGTTGGCTCCACAGATTTCAGAGCATTGTCCGTAAAATACACCTGGGCGTGAGGCGATGAAGGCAGTTTGATTTAATCGTCCGGGCACGGCATCTATTTTTACACCTAAAGATGGGACGGCTCAAGAGTGTAATACGTCTTCTGCGGATACTAAAACACGAACTGGTGATTCCATTGGAACTACTATTCGGTGGTCTGTTTCTAGGAGTCGGAATTGACCGGGGGTAAGATCTTGAGTTGGTACTATGTAGGAGTCAAATCCTAGGTCTTCATAGTCGGTATACTCGTAGCTTCAATACCATTGGTGTCCTATGGCTTTAATTGTTAAGTGGGGGTCATTAATTTCGTCTATGAGGTATAAAATACGAAGGGAGGGAAGGGCAATTAAAACTAGAATAACAGCTGGTAGGACTGTTCATACAATTTCGATTTCTTGGGAGTCTAAAATGTACTTGTTGGTAAGCTTGGTTGAGACCATTGCAATAATAATATATAGTACTAAGATGCTAATTAAGAATACAATTATTAGGGTGTGGTCATGGAAGTGAAGAAGTTCTTCTATAACGGGTGATGCCGCGTCTTGGAATCCTAGTTGTGTGGGATGTGCCATTAAGCCTCGGGCTTAAGACATACAGGGGTTTAACCTGCAATTTCACCTCGACAAGGTGATGTAATATGCACATTTTACTAATGTCTTTAAAAGAAAGTGACAGAGTGGTTATGTGACTGGCTTGAAACCAGTACATGGGGGTTCAATTCCTCCCTTTCTCGTTAGTTTGATTGAACTTGTACAAATGCTGGTTCCTCAAATGTGTGGTATGGTGGAGGGCAGCCATGAAGTCATTCTACGTTTGTTATAGTTAACTCTACTGAGGATACTTCTCGTTTGGCGGCGAAGGCTTCTCAGAGAATAAATAGGAATATGATTACTGCCACTAATGAGATGAGTGAGCCAATAGATGATACTGTATTTCACAGAGCATAGGCGTCTGGATAATCAGAATATCGTCGTGGTATCCCTGCCAGGCCTAGGAAGTGTTGTGGGAAGAATGTAAGGTTTACACCAATAAATATAATCCCAAAGTGAATTTTTGTTCAAGTGTCATTTAATGTGTACCCTGAGAAGAGTGGGAATCAGTGAACGAAGGCTGCCATGATGGCAAATACGGCACCCATTGATAATACATAATGGAAGTGAGCAACTACGTAGTATGTGTCATGGAGAACAATATCAAGTGATGAATTAGCTAAGACAATTCCTGTTAATCCCCCCACTGTAAAAAGGAAAATAAATCCCAGCGCTCACAGTATAGGAGTCTCTCATTTAATAGAGCCCCCGTGAAGTGTAGCGAGTCAGCTAAATACTTTCACGCCAGTTGGAATAGCAATAATTATTGTTGCGGATGTGAAGTAGGCACGGGTGTCTACGTCCATTCCAACAGTGAACATATGGTGAGCTCAAACAATAAACCCAAGGAGGCCAATAGCCATCATAGCTCAAACTATTCCTATGTAGCCAAATGGTTCTTTTTTACCGGAGTAGTAGGCCACAACATGTGAGATAATACCAAATCCGGGTAAAATAAGAATATAAACTTCTGGGTGGCCAAAGAATCAGAATAAGTGTTGATATAGGATTGGGTCTCCTCCCCCTGCCGGGTCGAAGAATGTGGTATTAAGATTACGGTCTGTAAGAAGCATTGTAATTCCGGCAGCTAAGACTGGTAATGATAGGAGGAGAAGGACGGCTGTTACTAGTACGGCTCATACAAAGAGGGGTGTTTGATATTGGGAAATGGCTGGGGGCTTCATGTTAATAATTGTGGTGATGAAGTTGACTGCGCCTAAGATTGATGATACACCTGCTAGGTGGAGGGAGAAGATTGTTAAATCTACTGATGCTCCTGCATGGGCGAGATTGCCTGCAAGTGGCGGGTATACTGTTCATCCTGTTCCAGCACCAGCTTCAACACCAGAAGAGGCCAGCAGTAGTAGGAATGACGGGGGTAGAAGTCAGAAGCTTATATTATTTATTCGTGGGAATGCCATATCAGGCGCACCGATTATTAGTGGGACGAGCCAGTTCCCAAACCCTCCAATAAGAATTGGCATCACTATAAAGAAAATTATTACGAAGGCGTGGGCGGTAACGATGACATTGTAAATCTGGTCATCGCCTAAAAGTGACCCGGGTTGGCTTAGTTCGGCCCGAATAAGGAGGCTTAGGGCAGTCCCCACTATTCCGGCTCAGGCACCAAATACAAGATAAAGGGTACCAATGTCTTTGTGGTTTGTAGAAAAGAATCAGCGTGTAATTGCCACAGGTAGGGTAGCCGAGCGTTCAGGCGGTGGGTTGTAGCCCCGAAGACAGAGGTTTAAGTCCTCTCCCTATCACAGCCCCGTAGTGGAGAACACGTTGGATTGCAAATCCAGAGACGCAGAATAACACCCTGCCGGGGCTTTTCCCGCCTTTCTCGGCTAACGGCGGGAAAAGTAGATGGATGCTCGCTGGCTTGAGCGCTTAGCTGTTAACTAAGAGTTTGTAGGATCGAGGCCTTCCCATCTAGAAAGGCCTTAGTTTAACAAAAACATTTGATTTGCAATCAGAAAATGCAAGATAGACTCTTGTAGGTCTTATCAGGGACTAGAAGATTTTCACTTCTGCTTAGGGCTTTGAAGGCCCTTGGTCTGATGCTATCCTAAGTCCCTAGGTAACTAATATCAGAATAGTTGGGGATACGGGGAGGAGGCCAAGTGCCACCGTAGTAAATAGAGCCAGGGGTAAAGAGGCCTGAGTTGTTTGGATCCGTCAGGGGGTGGATGCGGTAGCAGTATTGGGGGAGATGGTAAGTGTTATGGCATAACAAAGCCGTAAATAAAAGTATAGGCTGAGGAGAGCAGCTAGGGCTATAATTGTGGCAGTAAGGGGAAGGTCTTGCTTCGTTAGCTCTTGTAAAATTAATCACTTTGGTATAAACCCTGTGAGTGGGGGCAATCCTCCTAATGATAACAATACTAAGGCAGTGCTTGCGGTCAAGGCAGGACTCTTTGATCAAACGACTGCGAGAGTGCTGACTTTTGTCGCAGATAAAGTCTTTAGGGTGAGGAATGCTGCGGATGTTATTAAGATGTACATGAGCAGCGCGAGGAGGGTAAGTTGGCGGGCATATTGAAGAACAATAATTATTCAGCCCATGTGGGCAATTGAGGAATAGGCTAAGATTTTCCGTAGCTGGGTTTGGTTCAGGCCCCCTCAGCCACCAACAAGTGTTGATATTAGGCCCAGGGCCATTAATAGCAAGGGGTCAATGGCTTGGGCCGTTTGAATAATAAGGGCGAGCGGTGCAAGTTTTTGTCAGGTCGACAGAATTAGTCCTGTTAAAAGGTCTAGTCCTTGAAGTACCTCGGGTATTCAGAAGTGCATGGGGGCCAAGCCAATTTTAAGTGCTAAAGCGGTAATGATCATTGTATTGGCGATGGGATTTGACATACTATTTATATCTCATTCTCCTGTAATTCAGGCATTTGTCGTGCTGGCGAATAGAATTATGGCCGCTGCAGTAGCTTGGGTTAAAAAGTACTTCGTTGTTGCCTCTACTGCACGGGGGTGGTGATGTTGCGCCATTAGGGGGACAATTGCTAGGGTATTGATTTCTAGTCCTATTCAAGCTAGTAGTCAGTGAGAGCTAGCAAAGGTAAGGGTAGTTCCCAATCCCAGGCTGGATAATAGGACTATTAATACATAAGGATTCATTGATGGAGGAGGGAGTTTAACCATCATTTTCGGGGTATGGGCCCGAAAGCTTATTTAGCTGACCCCATCTTAGAAAGTGGTGTAGAGGAAGCACCAAGAGTTTTGATCTCTTGAGCATGGGTTCGACCCCCTTCTTTCTAAGAACTGAGGGGATTTTAACCCCTATTAGCCACTCTATCAAAGTGGTCCCTGGGCATTCGGGCACAGTTCCTGAGCTATAGTTGTGGGGGAAGGCCCGCTAGTGCGATTGGGAGAGAGATGTGTCATAAGACAAGGGCTAGTGTTAGGGGGAGGAAGTTTTTTCATACCAAGTGTATAAGTTGGTCATATCGGAATCGTGGGTAGGAGGCTCGGACTCATAGGAACATGACTGAAAGGAATGCGGCCTTAACCATAAGGCCAATTGTTGTTAATTCTGGTATACCTGTAAAATGGGATGTCCCTAGGAATAGTACGGCTGATAGGGTATTTATGAGCAGAATATTTGCATACTCGGCTAGAAAGAACAACGCAAAAGGTCCCCCCGCATATTCTACGTTAAATCCCGAGACAAGTTCTGATTCACCTTCGGTTAAATCGAAAGGTGCTCGGTTAGTTTCTGCCAGGGTTGAGATATATCATATTGCGGCTAGAGGTCACGCAGGGGCTAGTAGTCAGATACTCTCTTGGGCTGTGCTAAATGTTTGGAGGGTGTAGCCCCCAGAGAAGACAATGACTGAGAGGAGAATAAGTCCAAGGCTTACCTCATAGGAGATTGTCTGGGCTACTGCTCGTAGGGCCCCAATTAGTGCGTATTTTGAGTTGGATGCTCATCCTGATCCGAGAATGGAATATACTGCGAGGCTTGATAGGGCTAAAATAAACAGAACTCCTAGATTGAGGTCAATCACAGGATGGGGTATGGGCATGGGCGCTCATAGTGTCATAGCCAGGGTTAGCGCGAGGATGGGGGTTGCCAAAAAGAGGAAGGGAGATGAGGTAGAAGGGCGGACGGGTTCTTTGATAAATAATTTGACCCCGTCAGCGATAGGTTGTAGTAGGCCGTAAGGTCCTACCACATTAGGCCCTTTCCGCAGTTGCATATATCCTAATACCTTACGTTCAAGGAGGGTTAGGAAGGCCACAGCTAATAGGACCGGAACAATGTAGGCGAGGGGGTTAATTAGATGATTTATTAGAGTGTTTAGCATAAACTGGGAAGAGGACTTGAACCTCTGGTTTAAAGGGCTTAGGCCTTTCGCAATTTACCATGCTCTGCCACCCCAGTATGTCCTTCTTTCGGACGGCAGGGGTTTTGGCCCTCCCTTTACTTAATTTATTTGTTTTCATCAATTAGAGGTGGGGCATGCTTTAAGCATAGGCCCCCCTTTTCCGATCCTTTCGTACTAGGAAAAGTAGCGCTACAGATAGAAACTGACCTGGATTGCTCCGGTCTGAACTCAGATCACGTAGGACTTTAATCGTTGAACAAACGAACCCTTAATAGCGGCTGCACCATTAGGATGTCCTGATCCAACATCGAGGTCGTAAACCCCCTCGTCGATATGGACTCTGGGAGAGGATTGCGCTGTTATCCCTAGGGTAACTTGGTTCGCTGATCGGCTTTTCAGTCGGATCATTATTGGTCAGATGTTCTGCGGCTTGTAGATGTATCTCTTGGCTTTAGGGTTTGGCCCAGTCCACTCGGAGGCTTCTTTTTCCTCCGTGGTCGCCCCAACCGAAGGTAAAATTTCATTCGCCACTAAGTTCTTGCTTCTTATGGAGTCATTTAACGTGGTTGAACTTTGTACCTTAAGCTCCAAAGGGTCTTCTCGTCTTGTATAGTTATACCCGCTTCTGCACGGATAGATCAATTTCACTGACTGGAGGGGGGAGACAGTTAAGCCCTCGTCTAGCCATTCATACAGGTCTCTATTTAAGAGACAAGTGATTGCGCTACCTTTGCACGGTCAAAATACCGCGGCCGTTGAACCCGTAGTCACTGGGCAGGCTGGACCTCCTATACTCAATGTAGTTGCAGGAGGCGATGTTTTTGGTAAACAGGCGAGGCTTGTGTTTGCCGAGTTCCTTCCCCCTCTTTTAGTCTTTCCCTTAAAAATAGCATTCCGGTGTGGGGTTAACGATTATTTAGCTGTGAGTTCTTCTTGAGGTCTGTATGGCTCACACTACCCTCTTTGGTTGGGTTCGTTAAATTCCAGTGGTTAGTCCGATCTGGTTTACACTTGTGCTGGGAGAAGAGCAAGTCTTCTTGTTACTCATTTTAGCATAATCTCTTCCATGTTGGCATGGGTTGGCCTGATATAATTAGGGGAGTAAGATTTTTTATCGGTATAATAAACTCTTTTCTGTCTGAGCTTTAACGCTTTCTGTTTAGGTGGCTGCCTTTAGGCCCACTAGAACAGTGTGTTTTATATATTATGATCTTTATCCTCCTGCAAAGGTTGTATCCTTTGTTAAAGGGGCTGTACCCCCTTCAACTAACTCTCGCATATTACCCTGAGTACCTTGGTGGTATATTCTTTGGTTTGGGGATATATGAGGCTGAACTTCTATCCACTTCTCAGGCAACCAGCTATCACCAGGTTCGGTAGGTCTGTCACTTCTACCCGGAGCTCTTCCCACTCTTTTGCCACAGAGACGGGTTAGCCCTAAATTAATAGGCTGTCTCGGGGTAGCTCACCTGGTTTCGGGGTTTCAAACTAAAGGTCTCTTTGCTTGAGGGTGCTGGCTAAATCATGATGCAAAAGGTACAAGGTTTAGTCTTTGTTTTTCATTGCTTATATGGGTTGTTTCATTTCTCTTTCAGCTTTCCCTTGCGGTACTTTCTCTATTGCTTTAGGTTGAACCTTTTCCGTCTCCCGTACTTAGGTAAAAGAATGGTTTAGTTTATGGTGCTAGGTCATGCAGTGTTATGAATATCGTTAAATTATATAAATAGTTAAGCTAGCTGGTTGGCTCAGGGCGATCCAATTTGCATGGATGTCTTCTCGGTGTAAGTGAGGTGCTTAACTAACTCGGCCACACCCTGAATTTAGTCCAAGTGCACCTTCCGGTACACTTACCATGTTACGACTTGCCTCCCCTCGTCAGCGCTTTGGTGTTAAGTAACTTTATTGCATTTTGACAGGGGAGAGTGACGGGCGGTGTGTACGCGCCTCAGAGCCGGGTTCAAAAGGACACTCTGTTTCCTTTTTACTACTAAATCCTCCTTCAAGCACTATTTCATGTTGCATATCCGTAGTGTTCTATTGTAGAAAATGTAGCCCATTTCTTCCCGCTTCGTACGCTACACCTCGACCTGACGTTCTGGGTTTTGCCCATTTTGCTTACTTCATCACCTTCACAGGGTAAGCTGACGACGGCGGTATATAGGCTGGGATGGCTAGAAGCGGTGAGGTTTAACGAGGGTTATCGGTTCTAGAACAGGCTCCTCTAGGGGGGTCTAAGGCACCGTCAGGTCCTTTGGGTTTCAAGCTAATGCTCGTAGTACCCGGGCGGACGTCTAATTGTAGGTGGACATCTGGGTTTACGGCTGAGCATAGTGGGGTATCTAATCCCAGTTTGTTTCTCAGCTTTCGTGGGGTCAGGTGGGCTTTGTTAAAGCTACTTTCGTACATTGGACTTCGGACACCTAGAAGCGTATGACAACCAAAGGGGCATTCGGCTTTATTATTATACTTCCCTTAACCACCCTTTACGCCGTGTATTATTAACTGGGGCCTCTCGTTTAACCGCGGTGGCTGGCACGAGTTTTACCGGCCCTCTTAACCCTGATTGAGTCAAGCTTTCACTTATGGCTTAATATTTATCACTGCTGAATTCCCTTGGGGGTGTGGCTCGGCCAGGCGTCTTGGGCTAAAAACTTGTGCCTGATGCCCGCTCCTCGTCCCCGGGGTGGGGGATTAAGGGCATACTCACGGGGTTGCGGAGACTTGCATGTGTAAGTTGGGTTAAAGCTAATAATAAGGTCAGGACCATGCCTTTATGCGTGCGGAGCTTCTCAGGGCCCATCTTAACATCTTCAGTGTTATGCTTTGTATTAAGCTACGCTAGC